ATCTTTATGATTTGTGGAAAATAATCAACGCAAGAAGGGTTCTCCTGTGAGTAAATTAAAAATTTACGGCCTAACGCTCGGCCATCAAAAAATAATATAATTCATAATACACCACTAAAATTTATTACAAAAAATAAAAATAATCCGCGAATACTTTTAGTTATTTTTGTTTGTTTTATTACAAATGAGTATGAAAACTTTAAATAGAAAATTAATCTTAAGACCGCACTTAACAATGGTAAACTTAAAATTATAAACCCGCCTGACACCATTATAGCAAATATAATCACAACTAGTTTTCCAATAAATATCATAAATGGTGGTAATCCTCTTATAGATAAAATTATTAGTGAAACTATTATTCTATCCAGTTCTCAGAAAAAAAACAAAGTTATAAATAAAACCAAGAAATAAAAGCCCAAATAATCTTGAACTCCACCCACCACCGAACCAATAACTATTCAACCTGAATGAGTAATTGAGGATGCACCAATTATTGCTCGAACATTTGTTTGATTATTTCCAAGGAATGCCCCAATCAAAGTTGATACTCTAGCTAAGAATAAAATGATGTGATTTCCACTTGGAATTTGTTCAATAATTAACTGTGTAAAAAATAGTGGAGGTAATTTTAATGGTGCCAAAATTAAACAACAAGAAACTCACCCTATTCCTTGAATTACTCTAACAACTCAAAAATGGCCTGGAAACATACCTAATTTAATTGTTAATATTAAAAAAAATCCTATTTTTCATTCAATAGATGTAACTTCAAATATAAAAATTATCATTCCTAAAAAGAAAAGAAGTGCCCTGGCAAATGCTTGAACAAGGAAATATTTTATTGCTGATTCTTTTCTTGTTCTAACTCCACCTAAAAAAAGTAGTGGAATAAGCCCTAAAAACCCAATTTCTATTCCAGCTCAACATAAAGTTCAGTTTCTAGATCTTAAACTAATTATTGGACCACTAATAAGTATAAAAAAAAATATAATGTTTCTAGCTCTCAAAAGTAGCGGATAAATTCCATAATTGTCAACATCAATGACGTCCGTTCTTCCGGCGGCTACTTAATTTTTATAAATGAAGCTTTCATTATTAATTATACATATAATTATGTCACGAACACCTTTTCATCTTGTAGAATTTAGTCCTTGGCCTTTATTTGGTTCTATTGGAATTCTTTGTATACCTTTAGGTTTAATTTATATAATCAAAGGAGGAGGAACTTGATGTTTATTTTCTGGAGTTTTTATAACAGCTGTAGTAGCCACATTATGATGACGAGATGTAATTCGAGAGAGAACATTTCAAGGATTACATGCTAATATTGTAGCAATTGGACTTAAAATTGGTGTTGGTTTATTCATTGTTTCAGAGGTATGTTTCTTCTTTGCTTTTTTTTGAGCTTATTTTCATAGAAGTTTATCTCCAACAATTGAAATTGGGTCGCTATGACCTCCTATTGGTATCTCTCCATTAGAAACATTTCAAGTGCCACTACTTAATACTTGTGTACTTCTTTTATCTGGGGTTAGAATTACATGAGCTCATCACAGAATTGAAGAGGGTAATCACATTCAAGCTGTACAAGGGTTAGCAATTACTTTCTTATTAGGAGTATATTTTCTTTTTCTTCAATACGGAGAATATGCTGAAACTGGATTTAGTATTGCTGATAGAGTGTATGGAAGATGCTTCTTTTTAGCAACTGGTTTCCATGGAACACATGTGGCTGTTGGTGCTACATTTTTATTTGTTTGTTTGTATCGTTTAATACAAAAACATTTTAGAAAAGATCGTCATGTAGGATTTTTAGCAGCAGCTTGATATTGACACTTTGTAGATGTTGTTTGATTATTTCTTTACGTAAGAATTTATTGATGAGGATCATATCCAAAATAGCTTAAAATTTTTAAAGCCTTGATTTTGTAAATCAAAAATAGTTAAACTTTTTGGAAGATATAAAACTGTTTTCAGTTTATATAAGTACTGATGCTTTAAAAAGAATTAAAAGTGGAAAAATATGTAATACTAATCTAAAAATTTCAGACCGTAGTATAGGATAAGACCTTACTATACTAGTTCTTATACCTCCATGATTAATTCTTGCGTATAGATACATGTTATAGGCTGCCCTAAAAAAAACTATTAATCCTATAATTAAAATAAACCTTAGATGAGCTCTTCATAATCTTGGAACAACCATTAACTCTCCCATTAAGTTGAGTCTTGGCGGAGCGGCTATGTTAACACACCCAAAAAAAAATCAAAATATCCTTAAAATAGGAAAGGCTACAATAAATCCACCCAAATAAGGAAGTCTTCGAGAATGAACTTTTTGATAGGTATAATAAGCCAGGCAAAATAATGCTGAAGATGAAAGTCCGTGAGCTAATATGGTTACTGTTGCTCTAGTGACTCCCCATCTTCGATCTAATAAAATCCCTGATGAAACCAAGCCTATATGCCCAACAGAAGAATAAGCAACTAAAGCTTTTATGTCTACTTGTCGTAGGCATATTAATGTTGCTAAAAGACCACCTCATATTCTAATTCTTACCATTAAAAATCCAATAGTCTCATTTCCACCAATATTAAATATTTTATTTATTTGAATGAGCCCGTATCCTCCTAATTTTAAAAGAATACCAGCTAAAATTATAGATCCTGCTAAAGGAGCTTCAACATGAGCYTTTGGAAGTCACAAATGAAAACTATATATTGGTAACTTTACCAGAAAAGCTCCATAAGCCGCCAAAGATAAAATAGAAAATAAAATTAGGTTTGAYTGTGTAACTAATAARAAAGTTCTAGTTCCAATTAAGTAACATCGAGAAAAAAGGAGAATTAGAAGCGGGAGAGATGCAGTAACAGTATATAATATTATATAYCTTCCTGCCTGAAGCCGCTCTGGTTGRTATCCTCAACTTACAATAAGAATTAAAGTKGGAATTAAACTAGCTTCAAAAAAAATATAAAACCAAAATACATTTAATGAAGAAAAAACTAAAACTAAAATAACACCTAAACTACAAATTATAAATAAATACAAGGAATTTTTTTCTTCAGAAGTCGAAATAATAGATAGGAAACATAATAATACGGATAAAAAAACCAAAAGATTTGAAATTCTTGAATTTATTATAATTGAGTTTATTACACTAACAGAAAAGTTTAATTTTAAAAAACAAAATGCTAGTATTCTAACTACTCTTATTGCAACTACAATTGGACTTCAAGAAAATAAAAATCAGCAAGACATTGTTCCAAAAAAAATACTTAACAAAAGAAGCGGAGAATATTTCCCCAAATCAAAGTTAGCAGCCTCAATTAATCTTCTTATACTTTTTTGTATTTAGGATTTTGAAAATCCTTCTAGACATTATTTGTCACCTAGTGAATTCACTAGTATATTTTTATATTTATTAATATTTAGAACTCTATTAAGTCTTCTTCTAATTATAGTGTTTTATTTTTCAAGATACTTAAAATTTGATTATATAGGAGAAAAAATAACTCCATTTGAATGTGGGTTTGAACCACTTAGTCAAATACGTTCTCCTTTTTCGACACGTTTTTTTATTTTAGTTGTTTTATTTTTGGTTTTTGATGTTGAAGTAGCTTTATTATTTCCGTTATTTTCAATAATTAACATTGAAAATAAAATAATAATTACATGAGTAATAATATTTTTTATATTGGTTCTTGTTTTTGGTCTTTTTCATGAATGACGAGAAGGAGCAATTGACTGATTAAGCTCATTCTAAGGTAAGCTAACATTTAAAAGCTGTTGGGCTCATAACCCAAAAATGATAAAAAAATCCCATAGAATTCTTTATTCTAAATAAAAAATTACTTTTTACTTTGCTATGACATGGAATCTCTAAAATACTCCAGCAAGTAACATTGGACAATATTGGTAACAATAATCCAGCTATGTAACAATTTAATGGCCAACTCAGGTGCCAGCAGCCGCGGTCATACCTGGATTAAGTAAAATACACTTTTCTTTTTCCACTTTAAAGTTTTTAATAAAGTAAAATTTTTAAAAATTCTTAACCATCTAACATTTTAAAGAAATTCTATTTTTAAAACTAGGATTAGATACCCTACTATTAAGAACAAAAAACATTCAAGAAAGCACTAAAATCAACATGATTAAAACTTAAATAATATGGCGGCAACTATAATTTTTAGGGGAATTTACACAATAATTGACAACCCTCAAGAACGTCCTACATATTTTTATCATTTGTATACCGCCGTCTTCAGGTACCATTTTAGATTGTACTATAATTTTTTTTAAAAAAAGACAGGCCATGGTGCAGTTTATAGATATGCTGTTGCGAGTTACAATAAAATTTGTTTTCGGAGAAACTTTTTAAAAAAAGATCGTAAGTTGGACTTAATAGTAAAAAATATTATTCAATTACTTTTTGAACTTTTTTTTAGTTGTGCACAAATCGCCCGTCACTCTCGTTGGAAAAAGAGACAAGTCGTAACATAGTAGGGGTAGTGGAAGCTGTCCCTTTTTTGGAAGTGTTCCACATTATCTTTTCGAGATAAAAATGAAAAAGTATTATTTTTTCCCAAAATTGAACGGAAAGTGGAGTACCGCGTTTAGTTTCGACCTAAATTATGATTTTAATCTCTGTTCTATGATAGCTGATCTGTTCTCTTCATTAGATGGTTGCACATCAATTTGATCATGAGGTTTACCTATTTTTTTTTCTGGTTTATTTTTTACTAATTCATCATGAATTCTAAATACTTCAAGGGTGTTAAAAAATTTGGTCTCTTTATTTGGAAATAGAAAAAATCATTTAGCTTCTCTTTCATTGTTTTTATTTAGTTTAATGTTTTTTTTAATAAATATTAATTTAATTGGTTTAAGTCCTTTTGTTTATGGCTCATCAAGTGCATTATGATTTGCAAGAAGTTTAGCACTTCTACTGTGGGGGTCCTTAATTTTTTCTGGATGAACATTTAATTCAAAAGCTTCAGCAGCTCATTTAGCACCAGCTGGTGCTCCAGCGCCGCTTTTACCATTCTTGATTTTAATTGAAACAGTTTCAATTATTATTCGGCCACTCACTCTTACAGTTCGATTAATTGCAAATATTAGTGCTGGACATATTGTTCTATCATTAATTGCCAATTGTTTAACAAGTCTATCACTTATTTCAGGCTCATTGGTTCTTTTAGTCAGTGTTGGGTACACTTTATTTGAAGTGTTTGTTTGCTTTATTCAAGCATATATTTTTACTTTATTGGTAAGATTATATGCTCAAGAACATCCTTAATTAAATGAAGCTTTAATAGCACTTAACTGTTAATTAAGAGGAGCCAAATAATAGTAGGCCATTTAATTTGCCTCAATTAAGTCCAACTACAGGTATTTTTATTTTCTTAAGAGTAATTATAACATTCTTGTTCGTATATCTTTTAATAATTCGAATAACATCTCCTATCAGTATGAATAATAAAACTAATAGTTCTAAATTAACTATAGTATTTTCTTTTTTAAATGGCAGAATTAGTGCCTAGACTTTAAGCGTCTAATATGGATACACACTCCTTTAAAATTTCTTTTCGGTGTTTGGCACTGGAAGGTTTGAGCTTCCCAGAGGAAAATAAATCCACTAGAAATATACTAAACAATTCAAGTATAAAATTACTAACTAAAAGCTCAGATGAGATATCAGACTCCACAGATCTACAGTTTACTTAACCTACTTTTAGATCGCAAAAGCGACTTATTACTTGGAAGGTAATTGTACTGAATATACTATTAAAAATACAAGTTGAAGTGAGCCTATTTTCGGCTTTGAAGGCCAATGGTTTAATTAACCTATCAACTTTTTTCGGGGTAAAACCCAAAAATAAATTTACAATTTATCGCTATTGCTTCGAAAAAAATTTTTTAAGAAATCTTTTATCCCAAGTGCTTCTACTACAATAGGTATAAATGAATGATTTGCTCCACAAATTTCTGAACATTGACCATAAAAAATTCCAGGAGTCTCAATAAATATCCCTATACTATTTAATCGTCCTGGGACGGCATCCATTTTAATTCCTATTGAAGGTAAGGTTCAAGCATGAAGGACATCAGCAGATGTTGAAATTACAGTTGTTCCAATTCCGAATGGAATTGCAGCACGATTATCAACTTCTAGTAAACGATAGTCTCCCTGATTTAAATCTTTAGTTTGAATTATATATGAGTCAAATGATTCTACATTACCAGCTGGTAATTCATATCTTCAATATCATTGATGCCCAGTACTTTTTAAAATTACTCCAGTACCTCTCTGTTCGTCAAGAAGATATAATAATCGCAGTCTAGGTAAAGCTAATCAAATTAATAGTAATGCAGGAACCACTGTTCAAATAGTTTCCAATTGTTGAGCCTCGTGTATTGTTCGAGAAGAAAAAGTATTAAAAGTTAATTTTACCCCAATTAGAGCTACAAAAGTAAAAATTCCAATTAACAACGCAATGGCATGATCATGAAATAAAAGTATCTCTGCTTGAATAGGTCTAGCAGGATCTATAAGATTTAATTGTCCTCAAAGTCTCAATAATAAACAGAAGACAATTCTATCTTAGCATCTTCAATGCGAGGCTTTAAACTTAAGCTATCTATTTATAAAAAGGCTGTAAAGCACTTTTAAGTTTGCAACTTAATGTTAAACTATTAACTACTTTTTAACCGTGAATTTTTCACTACTCTGGTTTGACAAACCAATATTTTGTATAAACTAAATAAAAAAACTTTTTTTCAAAAAAAAGGAATAATAAGTAAGCTAATAATTAATCCAAAATATAAGACAGTACACGGACCTGCAAGCGTTAAGTATGGTTCTTCGATTGGACAAGCTCCTAATCATGTAAGAATAGCAAACACAATAATAAAAATTCAAAAAGAATATTGATAAGGTGGAGTAAATGGTGTTGAGCTAGATTTTCATTTTGTTGCTAAAGGTAAAAAATATCAAATAATAATTGATATTGCTAAAGCAATAACCCCACCTAATTTTGATGGGATAGAGCGCAGAATAGCATAGGCAAAAAGAAAATATCATTCTGGTTGAATATGGGTTGGCGTAACTATAGGATTAGCTGTTATAAAGTTTTCTGGGTCACCTAAAAGCGTTGGAAAAAATAATCTAACTATTACCAATAAGATAAATAAAATTAAAAATCCAACTATATCTTTTCATGAAAAATAAGGATGAAATGGAATTTTATTACTACCACTTAAATCTCCTAATGGGTTTGTTCTTCCCTTTTCATGAAGAAATAATAAATGTAATGCTGATAAAGCACCAATTAAGAATGGTAAAATAAAATGAAGAGAAAAAAAACGGTTAAGAGTTGATTGACTCACTGAAAATCCACCTCAAACTCATTCTACAATTGCTGCTCCTCAGTAAGGGATAGCAGAAAGTAAATTTGTAATAACAGTTGCTCCCCAAAAGGATATTTGACCTCAAGGTAAAACATACCCTAAAAATGCCGTTGCCATTCTAATTAAAAAAATTGTTACACCAATTAGCCAAGTACGTGGTTGATTTAAATATCTTTGGTAGTATAAACCTCGCCCTATGTGAAGGTAGATAAACATAAAAAACAATGAGGCACCATTAGCGTGAAGTCCACGAAAAAGTCAGCCAGCTGGTACATCTCGCGTAATATGAATTACAGAATTAAATGTGTTAACTATATCAGCAGTATAATGTATTGATAAAAAAAGTCCTGTTACGATTTGTAATCCTAATAACAAACCTAAAATCGAACCACCATTTCATCAAATTGAAATGTTAACTGGTGTCGGGAGACCTGCTATTATTTCAATTTCACGAATTTTTTGCAAATCAATTTCCTGATGTTATATTCTCGATTAAATCATTTCCGCGTAGTCGTAAAAATCTGACTAATAAAGAAAGTCCAAAAGCTGCTTCGCATGCTGCAAATGTAAGTATTATCAAGAATATTGCACCAGATATAGATAAAATAAGTCTACAAAAATAATAAGAAACTAAAATTCTTAAAATTATAGCTTCTAAAATAATTAGTAAATTAAGAATGTGACCTTGTTGGATAATAAATGCCCACCTAAATAAACATAGTAATACTCCTAAAAAATAAATTATTAACACTAAAATCTTAATGAAAGTCCACCAATTATAAGAATACACAGAGAAAATGGTAAAAATGATTTTCAACACAACATTATTAGTAAATCATAACGATGACGAGGATATGCACCACGTGCAAGTAAAAACATAATTGCAAAAAATATAACAAACATTCTAAAAATAAACCTATTTCCGGAGTAAAAAAATCAAACAGAAGAACTAGCCGATATTAATAAAATATTAGCATATTCTGCCAAAAACAATAAAGCAAACAAACCACCACCATACTCAACATTAAATCCTGATACAAGTTCTGATTCTCCTTCAGCAAAATCAAATGGGGCTCGATTTGTTTCTGCTAAAGTTCTTGTGAACCAAACTAACATTAATGGAAAAAATAAAAATACAGCTGGAAATCCAACTAAGGCCTCATCTCACTTAAACGTTAATAGTACGATAGCTGGGAAAAGTAAAATCAATAATATTCTTACTTCATAAGAAATAGTTTGAGCAGCAGCTCGTAACGCACCTAAAAAAGCATACTTAGAATTTGAAGATCAACCAGCAATTATAGTACCATAAACGTTTAAAGCAGAAATACAAAAAAACAATAAAAGGCCTAGTAAAACAACCTTATAAGCATAAATTCTAGGGTAAAYATGTCACAATAACAGAGCCAATGTTAAACTTAAACATGGAGCYGTCCAAAAAAATAATTGATTAGCGCTATGTGGGGCTACTTTTTCTTTTACAAACAACTTTAATGCATCAGCTAAAGGTTGAGCAATACCTCATAAACTAACTTGATTAGGGCCTTTTCGAATTTGAACAAATCTTAAAACCTTACGTTCTAACAGAGTAAAAAAAGCCACACCAAGTAAAACACATAAACATGTTCCAATTCTAGATAATAAATGAAAAACCAAATGAGATTACTATTAAACTTAATAAAATACGATTTAAACTTCCTTTTGTTCTTGGTCAAGAATAAAAATCAGAAGCAACTTTTCCTAATGGCTCTAAAGTTTTTTGAAAGATAACTTTAGGTTCTAGTCAACCATAATCTAACATTGAAAGTTTTTGTACTACTGGAGAAAATAACTTGGTTACGTTAACGTATAGTGGTGTTAGAAAGAAAAGTGTTCTCAAGGCATATGATTTTTGTTCACCAGAAATCATAATACCTAAAATAACACCTAAAATAGTAACTCCATTAATTATATTTCTTATTATAGTAGGAATATAGGCTAATTCTATGTTATAAATATTCATCAAGCTAAAAAACTTTCCAGCAACAATTGCACCACTTCCTAAAATAATTAATGGTAAATTAATTAATGATGAAGAAGGGGCGGATGAAACTCTTAATGCTATTTTTCTTCAAACAACAGATTTTAGAGCACGTAATGAATACTTGGCTGTAAACATAGTCGCAACCATTATAAGCACAATCCCAACTATATTAGTTCCAGACAAAAAGACTTTTTCTAAAATTAAGTGTTTGGAGTAAAATGCTCTAAGAAACGGAGTTCCAACTAAGCACAAACTTCTTAGATTAAATAAAACCATGGCTAAAGGTATTTTTAAACCTACTCCACCTAATAAACGAAGATCTTGTGTACCAAAACTTGTTAAAAGAATGCTTCCAGCAGCGAGAAATAATAAAGCTTTAAATATTGCATGAGTAAAAAGATGAAATAGAGCCAGAGCTGGAAATCCTAATCCTAAACTAAATACTATTACACCTAGTTGACTTAAAGTTGATAGAGCAATAATTTTTTTGATATCATTTTCAAAAGTTGCAGCCCAACCTCCTAATAAACAAGTAATAGATCCACAAATTATTAGTAACAAACTTCTAGAAATCCTTAAAGGTAAATTATGTCTCAAGCGAATTACGAGATAAATTCCAGCGGTCACTAAAGTTGAAGAATGAACAAGTGCACTAACAGGAGTTGGTGCTGCTATTGCAGCAGGAAGTCATGAACTAAATGGATACTGTGCCCTTTTAGTTAAAGCAGCTACACATAAGACTAATACTAAGAGTGTAAAAGCTCCTGTTAATGATAGGAATCTATATTGTTCTAATCTAACAAATAAAAAACTTCCGGCAACAATTAAAGCATCACCAATTCGATTAACTATTAATGTTTGAAAACCTGCTCTGTAAGATTCATAACTTTGATAATAAATAATTAAAGCAAATGAGGTAATACCTAACCCATCTCATCCTAAGAGTAAAAAGAAAACACTTCCAGAAAAAATCAATAAATTTATTGAAATAACAAAAGACAATAAAATCCAAATGAATCGATAAAAAAAATGATCTTCCTCTATATATTTACATGCAAATATAAAAACACAACCGGCAATTAAAGTTACTACTGCCCCAAAGCATATACTAATTCTATCAAAAATTATAGTAAATGAAAAACAAATCCTTGAAAGATTTAAAAGTTCATATTCTATGATGAAAGTTTTATTGGATATTAAAAATAAATACCTACATCTTATTAAAAAACATCTTCTTGTTAATAAAATAATAGGAAAGCGCAGTATTTTAGTTACTTGGTTCAATTTTTAATGATCCACCGCTAATAATAATTCGTGCAACAGCAAGAAACGCCAAAAGCAAAAGTACAACTAATCCTAAAAATAGAATTAATCTTAGGTAGCTTCCATTATCCCACCCTGCATTTCCTAAAAACTTTTTAAAACCTACCTCCTGTATAAAACTTGAAATTACAATTATAATAATTACTGCCATTATTAATCTATTTTGAGATAGAATTAATGGATAATTACTTCTAACTATACAAACATAAATAAATAAAACTAATAAGCCGCCAATATATACAAGAAATAAAATATATCCATACCATATCCTTGAAGTTATACACAATAGACTAGTTAAGAAGAATCTGATTGTAATTAGAATCCCACCTATTCTAATTGGACTAAAAAAAACTGGAAATATAGCCCTTAAAAAAACCGTTCCACAAAAAATCAATCAAATAATCGTTCAAAAATGAGGCTACTCATCTTTTAACTCCCAAARTTAATGTTTCTAAAACTGTTTTTGAGGAGAAAGAATTAATTCTCTTACTGGCTGCAAACCAGTTCTTCTARTATAAAGTATATTTCCAACTACGATTATATCGTATAAATTGGTTCTAAACCAAAAGCATTAATTTCTGCCCAGTTAATTACAATTTTTTTTGCTATTAACCTGTCCTTTCGTACTGTGTTAATAAAATAAAAAGATAGAATCTGACCTGGCTTCCGCCGGTCTGAACTCAGATCATGTAGGAAAARCAGTTCGAACAGAACTTTCCTTTATTGACGACTAGTCATCAAGTTCCTAGTCCAACATCGAGGTCACAAACTAAAATATAATTATGCTGTTATCCCTAAGGTAGCCTGTTCTTATATATTATAATCGTTTAGTATTAAAGAAGAGTTTATTTTGTCTTCTTGTCGCCCCAACAAAAACAAATAAACTATATTATATTGTTAGGCTCTAAGGGTCTTCTCGTCTTTTTTCTTTATAAAGGTATTTTCACCTATTAAGCAAGTTAAATTAATCAAGAAGGAGACAGTATTTCCCCATGGCCCCGTTCATTCTCGACTCCATTTAAAAGCCAACTGATTACGCTACCTTAGCACAGTCAAGGTACTGCGGCCGTTAAGAATATTTTCCACTGGGCAGGGCTTACCTTAAATTATTTCTTAAGGCTATGTTTTTGGTAAACAGGTGAGGAAAAAAATTGCCGAGTTCCTTATTCTTGTTTTCTATTATTACTAATTTTTACATTATATACACTAACAAAAGTTCGTAAGGTTGTTAAATAATTAAAAGACTATTATCTGAATATAATGATAAGTTGATCTATCATCGTTAAGTATTATTCAAAGATGGTATTATTTATCAAAAGTACTTTACTTAGGAAATCTCGACACTTCTTAATTTTTTATAATGTACTAGATACATTTCTTTAACAACCAGCTATCTCAGGAATTGCAAGCTTTTCGCTACCAAGTATTCTTTTTATAATTATATTGCCACATAATAATATTATTATCTAAAATATAAAACTACTTATATCTCTCCTGGTTCGGGACTAAAAATTTTTTAATAAAATAGTAAAACCATTATGCAAAAGGTAAAAAAATTTACTTATCTTTTAAAATTCACTTCTGTAATAATTAAGGTACTAATAATATCAGACTTTTTTAATGTAACTAAAATGTACTTTGTACTTTACCTTAAAGAAGATGGGCATACAGATATCTCAATATTTCTATGAAAATCTGGTGGTAACATTATGTCTCATTCTCGAGAAATAGCAGGAGCCCTAGGAAATAAAACACCTCGTTGAGTAATTATTGCTTCTCATACAATAAAAATAAATATAAGAACAGCAACAATTGAGAAAAGAGAACCAAATGAAGATACTTGATTTCACTTATAATAAGCATCTGGATAATCAGAATATCGACGAGGCATACCAGCTAAACCTAAAAAATGTTGTGGAAAGAAAGTAATATTAACGGCTAAAAACATTAAAATAAAATGAGCTTTTGCTCATCGTTCATTTAAGGTAAACCCGGTTATTACTGGGAATCAGTAAACTAATCCAGCAAAAATAGCAAAGACTGCACCTATTGATAAAACATAATGAAAGTGAGCTACAACATAATAAGTATCGTGAAGAACAATATCTAAAGAAGAATTAGATAAAACAATTCCAGTAAGTCCACCCAAAGTAAATAAAAAAATAAATCCTAAAACTCAATACATAGCAGCTCTTAAATGACATCGTCTTCCATATAATGTTATTAACCATCTAAAAATTTTAATACCTGTTGGTACAGCAATTACTATAGTAGCAGCTGTAAAGTAAGCTCGAGTATCAACATCTATACCAACTGTAAATATATGGTGTGCTCAAACAATAAATCCTAAAATCCCAATTGAAACTATAGCATAAATTATTCCTAATGTTCCAAATGCAGGTTTTGAAGTAAAATTACCTAAAATATGGGAAACTATTCCAAATCCTGGTAAAATTAAAATATAAACTTCTGGGTGACCAAAAAATCAAAATAAGTGTTGATATAAAATTGGATCTCCACCTCCTGCCGGATCAAAAAATCTAGTATTAAAGTTTCGATCAGTTAAAAGTATGGTAATAGCACCAGCAAGTACAGGAAGTGAAAGGAGAAGTAAAAATACTGTAACTAAAATTGACCAAACAAATAAATTTACTCGTTCTATAGTTATTCCTGGAGCCCGTATATTAAAAATAGTAGTAATAAAATTAATAGCCCCTAAAATAGATGATATCCCAGCTAAATGAAGAGAAAAAATTGCAAGATCTACAGAAGCTCCAGCATGTCCAATAGGACCACTTAATGGTGGGTAAACTGTTCATCCCGTTCCAGCACCACCTTCTACCATTCTAGAAAAAATAAGCAGTACAAATGATGGTGGTAGTAATCAGAAACTTATATTATTTATTCGAGGAAATCTTATATCAGGTGCACCAATTAAAAGTGGAATTATTCAATTTCCAAATCCTCCAATTATTAGTGGTATAACTATAAAGAAAATTATTACAAAAGCATGAGCCGTAACAATTACATTGTAAAAATGATCATCAAGTAAGTTTCCAGCGGTTCCTAATTCAAAACGAATTAAAAGTGATAGGCCAGTTCCAACTAGACCACACCACACTCCAAAAATTATATATAATGTTCCAAT